AATAAAGTCAGCTAATAAAGCTTTTGGGCCCATACCCCAAATATGTTGGTTAAACCCCCTCCTTTACTAATGAACCCTTACATCTTAGCCACCATATTTTTTAGTTTAGGCCTGGGGACTACAATCACATTCGCTAGCTCCCACTGACTTCTTGCCTGAATAGGTCTTGAAATAAACACTCTTGCCATTCTTCCTTTAATAGCCCAACACCACCACCCCCGAGCAGTAGAAGCTACTACTAAATATTTTCTTATACAAGCAATAGGTGCTGCAACACTACTATTTGCAAGTATCACTAACACATGACTCACCGGCCAATGAGATATCCAACAAATATCTCACCCTCTCCCTATCACCCTTATTACTTTAGCCCTAGCATTAAAAATTGGTCTTGCTCCTTTACACTCTTGACTCCCCGAAGTCCTTCAAGGATTAAATCTTACCACAGGACTCATTTTATCTACTTGACAAAAACTAGCACCCTTTGCACTAATTATACAAATTCAACCCACTAACTCAACACTCCTTATTATCCTAGGCCTTGCCTCAACTCTTGTTGGAGGCTGAGGGGGCTTAAATCAAACACAACTACGTAAAATTTTAGGTTATTCTTCTATCGCTCATCTTGGATGAATAATTTTAATTATTCAATTCTCCCCCTCTCTAACACTTCTTACTCTTTTTATTTACATCATAATAACCTTTTCAATCTTCCTTGTATTTAAACTTAACAATTCAACCAATATTAACACCCTAGCCATCTCTTCAACCAAAATTCCAACACTAATAGCCTTAACACCCCTAATTCTTATATCTCTAGGGGGTCTCCCACCACTTTCAGGATTCATGCCCAAATGACTTATTCTACAAGAATTAACTAAACAAGATTTAGCCCTAACTGCCACCTTAGCAGCACTAACAGCGCTCCTTAGCTTATACTACTACCTTCGTCTTTCTTATACCCTAGCTCTTACAATAGCACCAAACAATACAGCCAGCACAACTCCCTGACGTCTTCCCTCCCTACAAATAACAACGCTCCTTGCCATTACGACAGCCCTTACTCTACTTCTACTACCCCTAACCCCTTCTATAACAACCTTATTAACCCTCTAAGAGACTTAGGCTAATATAAAACCAAGAGCCTTCAAAGCCCTAAATGAAAGTGAAAATCCCTCAGTCCCTGATAAAACTTGCAGGACACTAACCCACATCTTCTGTACGCAAAACAGACACTTTAATTAAGCTAAAACTTTTCTAGATGGGAAGGCTTCGATCCTACAAACTCTTAGTTAACAGCTAAACGCTCAAACCAAGGAGCCTCCATCTACCTTTCCCTCGCCTGTCGAACAAGTATAGGCGAGGGAAAGCCCCAGCAAATATTAATCTGCGTCTTAAGATTTGCAATCTTATATGTTACACCATGGGACTTTGATAGGAAGAGGGCTTTAACCTCTGTCTATGGGATTACAATCCACCGCTTACTCAGCCATCCTACCTGTGGCCATCACACGATGATTCTTTTCGACTAATCACAAAGACATTGGCACCCTTTATCTAGTATTTGGTGCTTGAGCTGGGATGGTGGGAACAGGCCTGAGTTTATTAATTCGAGCCGAACTTAGCCAACCCGGAGCCCTTTTAGGCGACGATCAAATTTACAACGTAATTGTCACAGCACATGCCTTCGTAATAATTTTCTTTATAGTAATACCAATTATAATCGGAGGTTTCGGAAATTGACTCGTCCCCCTAATGATTGGTGCCCCTGATATAGCCTTTCCTCGAATAAATAATATAAGCTTTTGGCTTCTTCCACCCTCTTTCTTACTCCTTCTTGCCTCTTCTGGTGTAGAAGCAGGGGCCGGAACCGGGTGAACCGTCTACCCTCCCCTTGCTGGTAATTTAGCCCATGCTGGAGCTTCTGTAGACCTAACAATTTTTTCTCTACATTTAGCAGGAATCTCTTCAATTCTTGGGGCAATTAATTTTATTACAACCATCATCAACATGAAACCCCCTGCTATATCTCAATATCAGACCCCTCTTTTCGTATGGTCCCTACTCATTACCGCCGTACTTCTCCTTCTCTCTCTCCCCGTCCTTGCTGCCGGCATCACCATGCTTCTAACAGATCGTAACCTTAACACAACATTCTTTGACCCCGCAGGGGGCGGAGACCCAATTCTCTACCAACACCTTTTCTGATTCTTTGGCCATCCCGAAGTTTATATTCTTATTCTCCCCGGCTTCGGAATAGTTTCCCATATTGTAGCATATTACTCTGGCAAAAAAGAACCTTTTGGCCACATAGGAATGGTTTGAGCCATAATAGCTATCGGATTTCTAGGCTTTATCGTATGAGCACACCACATATTTACAGTAGGAATAGATGTAGACACTCGTGCTTATTTTACCTCCGCCACAATAATTATCGCTATCCCTACAGGCGTTAAAGTCTTTAGCTGACTTGCTACTTTACATGGGGGCTCTATTAAATGAGAAACCCCCCTTCTATGAGCTCTTGGGTTTATCTTTCTTTTTACCGTCGGGGGCCTAACAGGCATTATCCTTGCCAATTCATCTCTTGACATTGTTTTACATGATACCTACTATGTAGTTGCCCACTTCCACTATGTCTTATCTATGGGGGCTGTTTTCGCCATCATAGCTGGTTTTGTACACTGATTTCCACTTTTCTCAGGCTATTCTCTTCACAGTACATGAACAAAAGCCCACTTCGGCATCATATTTTTGGGTGTCAATCTCACTTTCTTCCCCCAGCACTTTCTCGGCTTAGCCGGGATACCTCGACGATATTCAGATTACCCAGACGCCTACACCTTATGAAATACTGTTTCTTCCATCGGGTCTCTAATCTCATTAATCGCAGTCCTCATATTTTTATTCATTATCTGAGAAGCATTTGCTGCTAAACGTGAAGTCCTAGCAGTACCTCTCTCAGCCAACAATGTCGAATGACTACACGGCTGCCCTCCTCCCTACCATACTTTTGAAGAGCCCGCATTTGTTTTATCCCACTAAAAATGCCGAGAAAAGGAAGAATTGAACCCCCATAAACTGGTTTCAAGCCAGTCACATAACCACTCTGTCATTTTCTTTATAAGACGCTAGTAAAACAGCACATTACACAGCCTTGTCGAGACTGAGTTGCGAGTTAAAGTCCCGCGTGTCTTTTCCTTAATGGCCCACCCCACCCAACTAGGATTTCAAGATGCAGCTTCACCTGTAATAGAAGAACTTCTTCATTTTCATGATCATACTTTAATAGTCGTATTCCTTATTAGCACTTTAGTACTTTACATTATTGTAGCAATAGTCTCTACTAAATTAACTAACAAATTTATCCTAGATTCTCAAGAAATCGAGATTATCTGAACAATCCTCCCAGCAATTATCCTTATTTTAATTGCCCTTCCTTCCTTACGCATTCTTTACCTTATAGAAGAAATCAACAGCCCCCTTCTTACTATTAAAGCTGTAGGCCATCAATGATACTGAAGCTACGAATACACAGATTATGAAGACCTAGGCTTTGATGCTTACATAGTCCCAACCCAAGATCTAAACCCCGGAGAATTCCGACTATTAGAAGCCGATAATCGAATAATTGTACCCGTAGAATCCCCCATTCGAATACTAGTCTCTGCTGATGATGTCCTTCATTCCTGAGCTGTACCTTCCCTCGGAATCAAAATAGATGCAGTCCCTGGACGTTTAAATCAAACAGCCTTCATTACCTCTCGTCCTGGCATTTTCTTTGGGCAATGCTCCGAGATTTGCGGGGCAAATCACAGTTTTATGCCCATCGTAATTGAAGCGATTCCCCTAGAACATTTTGAAAACTGATCCTCTCAAATATTTAAAGACGCCTCGCTAAGAAGCTAAACAGAAAACAGCATTAGCCTTTTAAGCTAAAGATTGGTGACTCTCGACCACCCTTAACGACATGCCACAACTCAACCCCACACCTTGATTTGCAATTCTAATTTTCTCTTGATTAACTTTCCTAATTATTCTTCCCCCTAAAGTGATTGCTCATACTTTCCCAAATGAACCAACCCTACAAAGCGCTAAAAAACCCCAAACAAACTCCTGAACCTGACCATGACAGTAAGCCTTTTTGACCAATTTATAAGTCCCTCATATCTAGGAATCCCCCTAGCAGCTCTAGCTATTTCTCTTCCTTGATTAATATTCCCTGCCCCTTCAACTCGATGATTAAATAATCGCTTACTCTCCCTTCAAGCATGATTTATTAACCGGTTTACTCAACAACTTCTTCTTCCCTTAAATCTTGAAGGGCATAAATGAGCTACCTTACTAGCCTCCTTAATAATTTTTCTAGTCTCTCTAAATTTATTAGGCTTACTCCCATATACTTTTACACCTACTACACAACTTTCTTTAAATCTAGGCATTGCCACCCCCCTATGACTTGCAACCGTAATCATCGGAATACGAAATCAACCAACACACGCCCTAGGACACCTTCTTCCAGAAGGTACCCCAACCCCTCTTATTCCTATCCTTATCATCATTGAAACAATTAGCTTATTCATCCGTCCCCTGGCCCTAGGAGTTCGACTAACCGCTAACCTAACTGCTGGCCATCTATTAATTCAACTTATCTCAACAGCTGCATTCTCTCTCTCTTCCTCAATACCAACTATTGCCCTATTAACAGCTACTACCCTTATTATACTCACCCTTCTAGAAATTGCTGTTGCCATAATTCAAGCTTACGTATTTGTTCTTCTTTTAACCCTTTATCTTCAAGAAAACGTCTAATGGCCCACCAAGCACACGCATATCACATAGTAGACCCGAGCCCTTGACCCCTAACCGGGGCCATCGCTGGCCTATTAATAACCTCAGGTCTTGCAATCTGATTCCATTTTCAATCTACAATCCTCATAACCCTGGGACTAGCCCTTCTTTTACTCACTATATACCAGTGGTGACGAGACATCGTACGAGAAAGTACATTTCAAGGACACCACACACCCCCCGTTCAAAAAGGACTCCGTTATGGCATGATTCTCTTTATTACCTCAGAAATTTTCTTCTTTCTTGGCTTCTTTTGAGCTTTCTACCACGCAAGTCTTGCGCCCACCCCTGAACTAGGGGGGTACTGACCCCCCACAGGCATCACCATTCTTGACCCTTTTGAAGTCCCCCTACTTAATACTGCTGTTCTTCTCGCATCTGGTGTTACAGTCACCTGAGCTCACCACAGTATCATAGAAAAAGCACGAAAACAAACAATCCAATCCCTGACATTAACAATTCTACTTGGCTTCTATTTCACATTTCTTCAAGGCTTAGAATATTATGAAGCCCCATTTACAATCGCAGACGGGGTATACGGCGCCACCTTTTTTGTTGCCACTGGTTTCCACGGACTTCATGTCATTATTGGCTCTATCTTCTTAACTATCTGTCTTATTCGTCAAATTCTTTACCACTTTACATCTCAACACCACTTCGGATTTGAAGCAGCAGCATGATACTGACACTTCGTAGATGTCGTATGACTATTCCTATACATCTCCATCTATTGATGAGGCTCTTAATTTTTCTAGTACTAAATAATAATATAAGTGACTTCCAATCACCCGATCTTGGTTAAAACCCAAGGAAAGATAATGAATTTAATTGCAGTTGTAGTAACTATTGCAACCCTTCTCACTATACTCTTAGCTCTCGTATCTTTTTGAATCCCCCAGATAACCCCTGACTATGTAAAACTCTCCCCATACGAATGTGGATTTGACCCTTCAAACTCTGCTCGTTTACCTTTCTCCCTTCGGTTCTTTTTAATCGCAATCCTTTTTTTATTGTTCGATCTAGAAATTGCCCTGCTTCTTCCACTGCCCTGAGGCAACCAACTAACATCCCCCGTACTGACTCTCTTTTGAGCCACTACTATTCTTATTCTTCTTACTTTAGGCTTAATTTACGAATGACTTCAAGGCGGCCTAGAATGAGCTGAATAGATAATTAGTTTAAAAAAACCTTTGATTTCGACTCAAAAACTTGTGRTTAAAATCCACAATAATCTAATGACCCCTGCTCACTTTACCTTTTCTTCAGCCTTTATATTAGGTCTGACCGGCTTAGCCTTTCATCGAGCCCACTTACTTTCTGCCCTTCTATGTTTAGAAGGAATAATACTAACCCTATTTATTGCCCTCTCTATTTGAACCTTACAACTCGGGGCTCTAACCGTCTCTACAGCCCCAATTCTTTTACTAGCATTTTCAGCCTGTGAAGCAAGTGCCGGCCTTGCCCTTCTAGTCGCTACTACGCGTACTCACAATACCACCCGGCTACAAAGCCTAAACCTTCTCCAATGTTAAAAATTCTAATTCCCACTCTTATGCTTATTCCCACTACTTGAACAACTACCCCCAAATGACTTTGACCAACCACTCTCGGTCACAGTCTACTAATTGCTTTTTTTAGCCTATTATGGCTTACCAACATAACAGAGACCGGCTGGGCTACTCTTAACTCCCTCATAGCTACAGATTCTCTATCTACCCCTCTCTTAGTATTAACCTGTTGACTACTCCCCCTTATAATTCTAGCAAGTCAAAACCACACAGCATCTGAACCCCTAAATCGACAACGTATCTATATTACCCTTCTGACCTCCCTACAAATTTTTCTCATTCTAGCTTTCGGGGCCACCGAGATTATTATATTTTATATTATATTTGAAGCTACCTTAATCCCCACCCTAATCCTAATTACTCGCTGAGGCAGCCAAGCTGAACGCTTAAATGCAGGAGTCTATTTTCTTTTTTATACTCTAGCCGGATCATTACCCCTCCTTATTGCCCTCCTACTCCTTCAAAATAACACAGGTACTTTGTCACTTCTAACTATTCAATACACCAACCCGATAGAACTAACATCTTACGCCCATAAATTATGATGGGCTGGCTGTCTCATAGCCTTTCTAGTAAAAATACCACTATACGGCGTCCATCTCTGACTTCCAAAAGCACACGTCGAAGCACCCATTGCAGGTTCTATAATCCTAGCTGCTGTACTCCTCAAATTAGGARGTTACGGAATAATACGAATAATTGTCATACTTGAACCACTTACTAAAGAATTAAGCTACCCCTTTATTGTCTTTGCCCTATGAGGTGTAATCATAACAGGGTCTATCTGTTTACGTCAAACAGATTTAAAATCTCTTATTGCCTACTCCTCCGTAAGTCACATAGGCCTAGTTGTAGCTGGCATTCTTACCCAAACCCCCTGAGGATTTACCGGGGCCCTAATTCTTATAATCGCCCATGGGCTAGCATCTTCAATACTTTTCTGTCTTGCTAATACAAACTATGAACGCACCCATAGTCGAACCATACTATTAGCTCGAGGCTTACAAATAGTCCTACCTTTAATAGTAACCTGATGATTCATTGCCAGCCTTGCTAATTTAGCACTCCCCCCTCTCCCAAATCTTATAGGAGAACTAATAATCATTACCTCCCTATTCAACTGATCTTGATGAACCATCATCTTAACAGGCACAGGTACCCTTATCACAGCAGGCTATTCCTTATATATATTCCTTATAACACAACGAGGCCCTTTACCAGCACACATCATTGCCCTAACCCCCTCTTACACACGAGAACACTTACTTATGGCCCTTCACATTCTTCCACTACTCTTACTAATCCTAAAACCTGAACTAGTTTGAGGATGAACCTCATGTAGATATAGTTTTAATAAAAATATTAGATTGTGATTCTAAAGATAGGAGTTAAAACCCCCTTACCCACCGAGAGAGGCTCGCAGCAACGTAAACTGCTAATTTCCGTAACCCTAGTTGAATCCCAGGGCTCACTCAATTGCTTCTAAAGGATACAGCTCATCCGTTGGTCTTAGGAACCAAAAACTCTTGGTGCAAGTCCAAGTAGTAGCTATGCATCTCACTTCTCTCATAATAACTTCGAGCTTAGTTATTATTTTTGCTCTCCTAGTCTTTCCCCTTCTTTCAACCCTCACACCCAACATTAAACCCCTAAACTGAGCAACCACACATGTCAAAACATCTGTAAAACTCAGCTTCTTCATTAGTCTCCTTCCCCTATTTATTTTCTTAAACGAAGGGGCAGAAACAATCATTACCTCCTGGACATGAATAAACACCACCTGCTTTAATATTAATATCAGCCTTAAATTCGATCAATACTCTATTATTTTCATCCCTATTGCCCTTTATGTAACCTGATCTATTCTTGAATTCGCATTATGATATATACACACAGACCCCAATATAAACCGGTTCTTCAAATATCTTCTGATTTTCCTTATCTCTATACTTATCTTAGTAACAGCAAACAATATATTCCAACTATTTATCGGCTGAGAAGGAGTAGGCATTATATCCTTTCTCCTCATTGGTTGATGATCCGGACGAACCGACGCTAACACCGCTGCCCTTCAAGCAGTTTTATACAACCGAGTAGGAGATATTGGACTGATCTTTGCCATAGCCTGAATAGCCACAAACCTAAACTCTTGAGAAATAGAACAAATTTTTATTACTTCTAAAGATTTTAATCTTACCTTTCCACTTCTCGGCTTAATTCTCGCTGCCACCGGCAAATCCGCCCAATTTGGTCTTCACCCTTGACTGCCAACTGCCATAGAARGCCCTACGCCAGTCTCTGCCCTACTTCACTCGAGCACTATAGTTGTCGCTGGCATTTTTCTCCTCGTACGAATAAGCCCACTCTTAGAAAATAATCAAATTACTTTAACTACTTGCCTATGCTTAGGGGCACTTACTACCCTCTTTACAGCCACCTGTGCTCTCACACAAAACGACATCAAAAAAATCATTGCTTTTTCAACATCCAGCCAACTAGGCCTAATAATAGTAACTATTGGACTCAACCAACCTCAACTCGCTTTTTTACACATCTGCACCCATGCTTTCTTCAAAGCAATACTTTTTCTCTGCTCCGGGGCCATCATTCACAACTTAAATAATGAACAAGACATCCGCAAAATGGGGGGAATACACTATCTTACCCCATTTACTTCTTCTTGTTTAACAATTGGAAGCCTCGCTCTAGCCGGAACCCCCTTTCTAGCAGGCTTTTTTTCAAAAGATGCAATCATTGAAGCCCTAAACACATCCAACCTAAACGCCTGAGCCCTCACCCTCACCCTTTTAGCCACCTCTTTTACAGCTATCTACAGCCTTCGAATAATTTTTTATGTCTCTATAGGACACCCCCGATTCAATAGTCTTTCCCCTATTAACGAAAATAACAAAACCCTGATTAACCCTATTAAACGTTTAGCCTGAGGAAGTATTATTACTGGCCTTCTTCTTTCCTCTAACATATTTCCCCTCAAAACCCCTATCATAACTATAACCCCCTTACTTAAACTAACCGCCCTAATTATTACAGTAACCGGATTACTTTTAGCCCTAGAACTAGCTTCTCTTACAAGTAAACAACACCAAACAAACCCTAACTTAACCCTTCATCATTTTTCCAACATACTAGGATTCTTCCCCTCCATCATTCACCGTTTCTCCCCTAAAATCAACTTAATACTCGGACAAATAGTCGCCAATCAAATAATTGATCAAACCTGACTTGAAAAAATAGGCCCAAAAACCATCGCTACCTCCAACTTCCCTCTAATTATCATTATCAGCAACTCCCAACAAGGCATAATTAAAACATACTTGGCTTTCTTTCTACTTACTATTACCCTTGCCCTTATTTTAACAATAAATTAAACTGCACGAAGACTTGCCCATCCTAAACCTCGAGTTAATTCTAAAACTACAAACAACRTAAGCAAAAGCACCCAAGCACTTACTACCACTATCCACCCCCCTACTGAATATATTAAAGCTACCCCACTAATATCCCCCCGAAATACAGAAAACCCCCCAATTTCATCAACAGGAACTCAAGACGCCCCATATCAACCCCCCCATACTATACTTGAAATCCCCACCACCACCATAATATACATAACTATATATATTAAAACTGTCCGACTTCCTCAAGCCTCTGGAAAAGGTTCAGCAGCTAATGCTGTCGTATAAGCAAAAACTACCAATATTCCCCCTAAATAAATTAAAAACAAAACTAAACACAAAAACGGCCCTCCAAAGCCCGCTAATACCCCACACCCAACCCCCGCCACAACTACTAAACCCAAAGCAGCAAAATAAGGAGAAGGATTAGAAGCAACTGCTACTAACCCCAATACTAAGCTTAACAAAGAAAAAGATATAACATAAGTCATAATTCCTACCAGGACTTTAACCAGGACTAATGACTTGAAAAACCACCGTTGTAACTCAACTACAAGAACCCTTAATGACAAGCCTACGAAAAACCCACCCCCTACTAAAAATCGCCAATGACTCACTCCTAGATCTCCCAACACCCTCTAATATCTCAGTATGATGAAACTTCGGCTCTCTCCTGGGTCTTTGTTTAATTATCCAAATTCTTACAGGACTATTTCTTGCAATACACTATACATCTAGCATCAATACAGCCTTTATATCTGTAGACCATATTTGCCGGGACGTAAACTATGGCTGATTCATTCGAAACCTCCATGCTAACGGGGCCTCTTTTTTCTTTATCTGTATCTATATACATATTGGACGAGGTCTATACTACGGCTCTTCCTTATATAAAAATACTTGGACAGTCGGGGTTATACTTCTACTTCTTGTAATAATAACTGCCTTCGTAGGATACGTACTACCTTGAGGACAAATATCCTTTTGAGGGGCCACAGTTATTACCAACCTCCTTTCTGCAATTCCTTACATCGGCAATACTCTAGTACAATGAATTTGAGGCGGATTTTCTATTGACAATGCAACATTAAACCGATTTTTTACATTTCACTTCCTTTTTCCTTTTATCATTGCAGGACTTACCCTTATTCATCTTTTATTCCTTCACGAAACAGGCTCAACTAACCCCCTAGGCTTGAACTCAAACATAGATAAAATCTCCTTTCACCCCTATTTTGCATATAAAGATCTTCTAGGTTTTGCAACTTTAATTTTTGCTCTCACAACTTTAACTGTATTCATCCCCAACTTACTAACAGACCCAGACAATTTTACCCCAGCAAACCCCCTAATAACCCCTCCCCACATCAAACCTGAATGATACTTTTTATTCGCCTACGCCATCCTACGATCAATCCCCAATAAACTAGGAGGTGTCTTAGCCCTCCTTACTTCCATTCTAGTACTTTTAGTAGTCCCCTTCCTTCACACGTCAAAACAACGAGCCATAACTTTCCGACCTTTTACCCAACTCTTATTTTGGGTACTAATTGCAAACCTTGCAATTCTTACATGAATCGGAGGAATGCCCGTAGAAGACCCCTACATTATCATCGGCCAAATTGCCTCAGTACTATACTTCTCTTTATTTCTAGTAATATTCCCCCTTACCGGCTTCATAGAGAATAAAATCACATAATAATCTTGCAATAGTAGCTCAGCCTCAGAGCCTCGGTCTTGTAAACCGGATGCCGAGGGTTAAAATCCCCCCTTTTGCTCAAAAAAAGGAGATTTTAACTCCCACCCCTAACCCCCAAAGCTAGGATTCTAAACTAAACTATTCTTTGATTTATCGTCTATAACCTTAAACCCCCCCCCCCCCCCCCCAAATTCCGGCCAAGGTATTTTGTACGAAACATAGGTATTTTGTACGAAACATAGGTATTTTGTACGAAACATAGGTATTTTGTACGAAACATAGGTATTTTGTACGAAACATGGACAATATATGAAATATTATTACACACTTATTTAGTCATTTTAATACTTTAATAGTACTGTATGTTTAATCAGCATTAATAGGTATTAACCATTCATTTAGTAATATCCTGAAAATTCAATATTCGTAATTGTTTATTTTAATTAAAAAATTAAACTCTACTAAAAAAATTTAAGAACCACAATAAATCTATAGTTATGGAAGTTAGCATAAATAAATTTAGCACAGCTTCAGATCCTAATATATCGAAGAAAATCTATAAGCAAAAATAAATTAATAATCATAAAATTATATCTTGGAGTGATGAGATTTCTGCTCAGAGTCTGAGTAATAAATATATATATACTTAGACTCCACATCAATAATATTTAAGTATTCGACTCAATAAGAACCAACCATCAGTTGATAACTTAAAGTACTCGTTTATTGAAGGTGAGGGACAAATACTCGTGCGGGTAACACAACTTGCACTATTCCTGACATTTGGCTCCTTTTTCAGGGCCATTTATTGATATTATCCCCCACACGTTCATCGACGCTTACATAAGTTAATGGTGGAAAACATAAGGAAGAACCCCCCAAAAGTGATTTCTAATGGGTTATCACTCTTTTTTTTTTTATCCTTTCATTTTGCATCTCAGAGTGTAGGCGTCAAAGACAGACAAGATCAAGGACATTTTCAATTACCCAACGGGAGAACACAGCCCAATTTATTAAATAAAAATAATGAAATGTTTAAAAATAATTATTGTAAACTTACATAACTGATTTCTAGAGCATAATATAAATTATAAAAATTGTAAAAATTTTTTTTTTTTTTTTTTCGAAAAAAAATTTTTTTTCTAAAATTTAACTATTTTTAAAATATTTATTTTTAATTTTACTTAATAGTCTTTATAGGAGGTTTTTTCGTTAAAATCCCCCTACCCCCTTAGACGCCCAAACATGACTATCATTCCTGAAAACCCCCCGGAAACAGGAAAGTCACGACTTGGTTTTTTTTTTTATCGGTCTTTTTTTTTTGCTTATTTACACTATTGCAAATATTAAATTGTTAGCGTAGCTTAATTAAAGCATAACACTGAAGATGTTAAGATGAGCCCTAGAAAGCCCCGCAGACACAAAAGTTTGGTCCTAACTTTACTATCAACTTTAGATAAATTTATACATGCAAGTATCCGCACTCCTGTGAGAATGCCCTACAGTCCCCCGTTCGGAGACAAGGAGCAGGTATCAGGCACATCATCAAGCCCACAACACCTTGTTTAGCCACACCCTCAAGGGAACTCAGCAGTGATAAATATTAAGCCATAAGTGAAAACTTGACTTAGTTAAAACTAAAAGGGCCGGTAAAACTCGTGCCAGCCACCGCGGTTATACGAGCGGCTCAAGTTGAAAGACACCGGCGTAAAGCGTGGTTAAATTAAAATTCAAACTAAAGTTAAACATCTTCAAGACTGTTATACGTATCCGAAGACGGGAGCCTCAATCACGAAAGTAACTTTATATAAACTGACCCCACGAAAGCTATAGCACAAACTGGGATTAGATACCCCACTATGCCTAGCCATAAACATTGATAGCACAATACCCCCGCTATCCGCCAGGGAACTACGAGCAGCAGCTTAAAACCCAAAGGACTTGGCGGTGCTTTAGACCCACCTAGAGGAGCCTGTTCTAAAACCGATAACCCCCGTTCAACCTCACCCTTCCTTGTTTTCCCCGCCTATATACCGCCGTCGTCAGCTTACCCTATGAAGGATAAATAGTAAGCTAAACTGGTACAACCTAAAACGTCAGGTCGAGGTRTAGCGTATGAAAGGGGAAGAAATGGGCTACATTCGCTATTTTAGCGAATACGAAACATGTACTGAAACGTATATTCGAAGGAGGATTTAGCAGTAAGCGGAAAATAGAGCGTCCCCCTGAAACTGGCCCTGAAGCACGCACACACCGCCCGTCACTCTCTCCAAAATTAACGCCAAGTTAACTAAAACCTAATTAAACAAATAGAAGAGACAAGTCGTAACATGGTAAGTGTACCGGAAGGTGCACTTGGAGTAATCAAAGTGTAGCTAAATTAGAAAAGCATCTCCCTTACACTGAGAAATTACCTGTGCAAATCAGATCACCTTGATGCTCAACAGCTAGCCTCCTCCCCCCACAATTTCAACACACCCCTATTAATACCCCCAAATACCCCCATATTTATTTTTAACAAAACATTTTTCCCCCTTAGTATAGGTGACAGAAAAGGAACCTCCAGCGCAATAGAAAAAGTACCGTAAGGGAATGCTGAAAGAGAAATGAAATAACCCAGTAAAGCCTTAAAAAGCAGAGATTAATTCTCGTACCTTTTGCATCATGATTTAGTGAGTGTTCCCCAAGCAAAGCGTACTTTAGTTTGACACCCCGAAACTATGTGARCTACTTCAAGACAGCCTATTAATAGGGCTAACCCGTCTCTGTGGCAAAAGAGTGGGAAGAGCTTTGAGTAGAGGTGACAAACCTACCGAACCTAGTTATAGCTGGTTGTCCAAGAAATGAATAGAAGTTCAGCCTCTAAGCTTCTTCTTTCACCTGAACTTAATCCCTTTAGATGTATTAAAGAAACTAAGAGAGTTAGTCAAAGGGGGTACAGCTCCTTTGAATTAAGACACAACTTTAACAGGAGGGTAAAGATCATAATAACCAAAGCTAGACATTTTGGTGGGCCTAAAAGCAGCCACCCCCTTAGAAAGCGTTAAAGCTCAAACATATTACTTATACCTTCTTATCCTGATCAATAAATCTCACCCCCCTAACCATACTGGACCCTCCCATGCCTACATGGGTGTGATTATGCTAATATGAGTAATAAGAGAGCCCCGCCTCTCTCCCTGCACACGTGTACCTCGGAACAGACAACCCACCGACCATTAACGATCCCAAACAAAGAGGGCAGTAGATCATAAACTAAAGACCTGGTAAAATATCTATAAATTAATCGTTAACCCTACACAGGTGTACCCCAAGGAAAGACTTAAAGAAAGAGAAGGAACTCGGCAAACATCTTAAGCCTCGCCTGTTTACCAAAAACATCGCCTCTTGTACCCCCTAAAATAAGAGGTCCTGCCTGCCCTGTGACTATTTGTTTAACGGCCGCGGTATTTTAACCGTGCAAAGGTAGCGCAATCACTTGTCTTTTAAATAAAGACCCGTATGAATGGCATAACGAGGGCTTAACTGTCTCCTCTTTCAAGTCAATGAAACTGATCTTTCCGTGCAGAAGCGGAAATTTAAACATAAGACGAGAAGACCCTATGGAGCTTTAGACACTATGACAGCTTACATAAATACCTCAAAATAAAGAGGAAAGAAAACTAAATAAGCTCTGCCCTAATGTCTTTGGTTGGGGCGACCACGGGAAATTAAATACCCCCCACGTGGAGCGGGAGAACTCCTCCTACAACTAAGAGTTACAACTCTAATAAACAAAAATTCTGACCAACAAGATCCGGCAATGCCGATCAACGGACCGAGTTACCCTAGGGATAACAGCGCAATCCTCTTTTAGAGCCCATATCGACAAGGGGGTTTACGACCTCGATGTTGGATCAGGACATCCTAATGGTGCAGCCGCTATTAAGGGTTCGTTTGTTCAACGATTAAAGTCCTACGTGATCTGAGTTCAGACCGGAGTAATCCAGGTCAGTTTCTATCTATGCTATACTTTTTTCTAGTACGAAAGGACCGAAAAGAGAGGGCCTCTGCCTAAGACACGCCCTCCCCCTACCTGATGAAATCAACTAAAGTAGACAAAAGGGCATGCCCTTATGCCTGAGAAAAAGGCCCGTCAAGGTGGCAGAGCTCGGTAATTGTAAAAGATCTAAGCTCTTTCAACAGAGGTTCAACCCCTCTCCTTAACACCCCGTTTAGGTATAGRCCCACAAAAACCTAGGATCTTATGAGGTTAAAACCTCTTCTTAACAATAACTTTCACAATCATAACAAATATTATTAATCCTCTCACCCTTATAATCCCCATTCTCCTGGCCGTAGCTTTTCTTACTCTTATTGAACGAAAACTACTAGGATACATACAATTACGAAAAGGGCCAAATCTTATAGGACCCTATGGCTTACTTCAACCTTTCGCTGATGGCTTAAAACTCTTTATTAAAGAGCCCATCCGTCCTTCATCTTCTACCCCAATAATATTTATCCTTACACCCATCCTTGCTCTTGTCCTAGCCCTTACTATATGAACCCCCCTACCTCTTCCATACCCTATTATTGACCTAAACCTAGGCATTCTTTTTATCCTCGCCCTATCTAGCCTAGCCGTTTACTCCATTCTCGGTTCAGGATGGGCATCTAATTCAAAATACGCCCTCATAGGAGCTCTCCGAGCTGTAGCCCAAACTATCTCTTACGAAGTGAGTTTAGGACTCATTTTACTAAGCATCGTTATCTTTGCCGGAGGCTACACACTACAAACATTCAATACAGCTCAAGAAAGTATTTGATTAATTTTACCCGCATGACCTTTAGCTGCCATATGATTTATCTCTACTTTAGCTGAAACTAACCGAGCCCCTTTTGATCTTACAGAAGGAGAATCCGAATTAGTATCTGGCTTCAATGTAGAATATGCTGGAGGTCAATTTGCTCTATTTTTCTTAGCAGAATACTCTAATATTCTTATAATAAATACCCTTTCTACTATCTTATTTCTAGGGGCCTCCCACATCCCAACCTTTCCAGAATTAACAACACTTAGCCTTATAACTAAAGCAGTACTTCTCTCTCTTATATTCTTATGAGTCCGAGCCTCCTACCCCCGCTTACGTTATGACCAACTCATACACCTCCTCTGAAAAAATTTCTTACCCCTAACCCTAGCCCTGGTTATTTGACATCTAGCCCTCCCTATTACTCTCACCGGTTTACCCCCACAAATATAACCCGGGGCTGTACCTGAAAAAGGACCACTTTGATAGAGTGACTTATGTGGGTTAAAATCCCTCCAACTCCTTAGAAAAAGGGGGCTCGAACCCCACCTARAGAGATCAAAACCCTCAGTGCTTCCACTACACCATTTCCT